ACTCATGTAGCTTAAGCCAAAGCATGACACTGAAGATGTTAAGACGGGCCCTAGAAAGCCCCGTGGGTACAAAGGCTTGGTCCTGACTTTACTATCAGCTTCAGCCCGATTTACACATGCAAGCCTCCACAACCCCGTGAGAATGCCCTCAATCCCCCACCCGGGGATAAGGAGCAGGTATCAGGCACAATTCACCTTTAGCCCAAGACGCCTTGCCTTCGCCACACCCCCAAGGGTAATCAGCAGTGATAAACATTAAGCCATAAGTGAAAACTTGACTTAGTTAGAGCTATTTCCGGGCCGGTAAAACTCGTGCCAGCTACCGCGGTTATACGAGAGGCCCTAGTTGATATGCTCGGCGTAAAGAGTGGTTATGGGAACACAACACTAAAGCTAAAGACCCCCCAAGCAGTCATACGCACCCAGGAGTTCGAAACACCAGCACGAAAGTCGCTTTACCTCGCCCACCAGAACCCACGACAGCCGGGAAACAAACTGGGATTAGATACCCCACTATGCCCCGCCGTAAACTTCGATGTATAAACACAACAAACATCCGCCAGGGGACTACGAGCGTCAGCTTAAAACCCAAAGGACTTGGCGGTGCTTCAAACCCCCCTAGAGGAGCCTGTTCTAGAACCGATAACCCCCGTTCAACCTCACCATTTCTAGCTTATTCCGCCTATATACCGCCGTCGCCAGCTTACCCTGTGAAGGCACCATAGTAAGCAAAATAGGCATACCCTAAAACGTCAGGTCGAGGTGTAGCGTACGAGATGGAAAGAAATGGGCTACATTATCTGAAACAGATTACCAACGAACGGTCCCCTGAAATAAAGACCTGAAGGTGGATTTAGCAGTAAAGAGGGAATAGAGCGCCCCCTTGAAGCCGGCCCTGAAGCGCGCACACACCGCCCGTCACTCTCCCCGACAACTAACCTAAACCCTAGTACTATAACAAAACAACACCAACAAGGGGAGGCAAGTCGTAACATGGTAAGTGTACCGGAAGGTGCACTTGGGATAACCAGGATGTGGCCGAGATAGTCAAGCAACTCCCTTACACCGAGTCAACATCCATGCAAGTTGGATCATCCTGAGCCAATTAGCTAGCTCAAAACATTAATAACCAAAATAACAACATACATACTCCAATAAAAATTCAACAACCAAAACTAAACCATTCAACCACCCCAGTATGGGCGACAAAAAAGGATCACTGAAGCCATAGATGAAGTACCGCAAGGGAAAGCTGAAAAAGAACTGAAAAAATGCACTCAAGCACAAAGAAGCAGAGACCAAAACTCGTACCTTTTGCATCATGATCTAGCCAGCACCTTCAAGCAAAGAGAACTCCAGTTTGCAACCCCGAAACCTACAACGAGCTACCCCGGGGCCGCCTAAAATAGGGCAAACCCATCTCTGTGGCAAAAGAGTGGAAAGACCCCCAGGTAGAGGTGAAAAGCCTACCGAGTCAGGTTATAGCTGGTTGCTCAGAAAATGAATAGTAGTTCAGCCCCATAACGCCCCCAACCGACCATAATTATCCTATAGGTAAAAGAGCCACTTATGAGAGTTAGTTGAAGGAGGTACAGCTCCTTTAACAAAGGATACAACCTTAAATAGGAGGTTAAGGAATACACTTTACCGAAAGCTCAAAAGTTTTAGTGGGCCTAAAGGCAGCCATCTAAATAGAAAGCGTTAAAGCTTAAACAAAACTAAGCCTAATATCCCATTCAACCCTCCAATACCCCTACGTATTACTGAGCCATTTTATGCTCCCATAAAAGAGACCATGCTAGAACAAGTAATAAGAAGAATGAACTTCTCCCCGCACATGTGTAAATCGAACCGGACAAACCACCGATAATTAACGAACCCAAAAACAGAGGGCCCCACGCAACCACCACTCAAACCAAGAAAACCACGTCCCACCACAATCGTTACCCCTACACAGGAGTGCACACACCCAAAGGAAAGACCAAAAGGACAAAAAGGAACTCGGCAAACCAAAACCCCGCCTGTTTACCAAAAACATCGCCTCCTGCTACTAACCACATAGGAGGTCCCGCCTGCCCCGTGACTTTAATGTTCAACGGCCGCGGTATTCTAACCGTGCAAAGGTAGCGCAATCAATTGTCTTTTAAATGAAGACCTGTATGAATGGCATAACGAGGGTTTAACTGTCTCTTTTACCCGGCCAATGAAACTGATCTGTCCGTGCAGAAGCGGACATAAAAATACAAGACGAGAAGACCCTGTGGAGCTTCAGACACTAACCAACCACAATAACAACGACTCAACTGCATGAGTCGAAAAAACCTTGGTCCTGGCATAAACGTCTTCGGTTGGGGCGACCACGGCGAGAAAACAAAGCTCCCAAGCGGATTGGAGTCTCTCTAAAACCAAGAGCCACACCTCTAAGTCTCAAAACATTTGACCAATAATGATCCGACCACCCATCGATCAACGAACAAAGTTACCCCAGGGATAACAGCGCAATCCTCTCACAGAGCCCATATCGACGAGAGGGTTTACGACCTCGATGTTGGATCAGGACATCCTAATGGTGCAGCCGCTATTAAGGGTTCGTTTGTTCAACGATTAAAGTCCTACGTGATCTGAGTTCAGACCGGAGAAATCCAGGTCGGTTTCTATCTGTAACACCACCCCTCCTAGTACGAAAGGACCGGAGTGATGAGGCCCATGCCACAGGCACGCCTCACCCAAACCTGATGAAAACATATAAAACAGACACAAGGGGGTAACCCCTAGCCCAAAAAAAGGGTCGCGCTAGGGTGGCAGAGCCCGGCAAATGCAGGAAACCTAAGCCTTCCGTCCCAGAGGTTCAAATCCTCTCCCTAGCTATGCTCCACACCATTACGACACACATCATCAACCCCCTCGCCTATATCGTACCAGTTTTACTAGCAGTAGCCTTCCTAACATTAATCGAACGTAAAGTTTTAGGATATATACAACTGCGAAAAGGACCAAACGTAGTAGGACCTTATGGTCTCCTACAACCAATCGCAGATGGGGTAAAACTATTTATTAAAGAACCTGTACGACCCTCAACCTCCTCCCCATTTCTATTTCTCCTCACCCCAGCACTAGCCCTAACCCTAGCCCTAACCCTATGAGCCCCCCTCCCCCTCCCATACCCCGTAACGGACCTCAACCTAGGCATACTATTTATTCTTGCAATCTCTAGCCTTGCCGTATATTCAATTCTCGGATCGGGATGGGCCTCCAACTCAAAATACGCTCTAATAGGATCCCTACGAGCAGTAGCCCAAACCATCTCATACGAAGTAGCCTTAGGACTAATTCTTCTATCCACCATCGCCTTTACCGGAGGATTTACTTTATCAATATTCAACACCACACAAGAAAGCACGTGACTACTAATTCCAGCATGACCCTTAGCTGCAATATGATACATTTCCACCTTAGCAGAAACCAACCGAGCCCCCTTTGACCTAACTGAAGGAGAATCAGAACTCGTCTCAGGCTTTAACGTAGAATATGCCGGAGGACCATTCGCATTATTCTTCCTCGCAGAATATGCCAACATCCTATTCATAAACACCCTGTCAGCCACACTATTCATAGGAGCTTCACACATCCCCACCCTCCCAGAATTAACCACCATAAACATTATAACAAAAGCAGCTCTACTCTCAACACTCTTCCTCTGAATCCGAGCGTCCTACCCTCGATTTCGATACGACCAACTTATGCACCTCGTATGAAAAAACTTCCTACCATTAACCCTAGCCCTAGTCCTATGACACATCTCAATACCAATAGGCACTGCAGGACTTCCCCCTCAACTCTAAACAACGGGGCTGTGCCTGAACGTCCAAGGACCACTTTGATAGAGTGAACCAAGGGGGTTAAACCCCCCCCGGCCCCTTAGAAAAAAGGGACTCGAACCCATCCAACAGAGATCAAAACTCTAAGTGCTTCCACTACACCATTTTCTAGTAAAGTCAGCTAAGCAAGCTTTCGGGCCCATACCCCGAACATGTTGGTTAAAATCCTTCCCTTACTAATGAACCCCTACGTATTAACCACCCTACTACTAAGCCTCGGTCTAGGGACCACAATTACATTTGCAAGCTCCCACTGACTCCTAGCGTGAATAGGCCTAGAAATTAATACCCTAGCCATCGCCCCCTTAATAACACACCAACACCACCCCCGAGCTGTAGAAGCAACAACCAAATACTTTCTCACCCAGGCAACAGCAGCCGCCATAATCCTATTTGCCAGCACCACCAACGCATGAATACACGGACAATGAGAGATTACTCAACTAACCCACCCAATTGCATCAACAATTGCCATAACAGCCCTAGCACTAAAAATTGGATTAGCCCCTATACACTTCTGACTCCCAGAAAGTTTACAAGGAATCGACCTCCACACAGGCCTAATCCTATCTACCTGGCAAAAACTAGCACCCTTCGCCCTCATCCTACAAATAGCAGAAAGCCCCACCCCCCTAATATTAACCACCCTAGCAATCTCATCAACCATAATCGGAGGATGGGGAGGCCTAAACCAAACCCAACTACGAAAAATCCTAGCCTACTCCTCAATCGCCCATCTGGGCTGAATAATTTTAGTAAGCCAAATAGCACCACAACTAACACTAATCGCCCTATTCACCTATATTATTATAACAACAGCAATATTCCTCACTTTCAAAAACACAAACTCCACCAAAATTACCACACTCACCACCGCATGAACCAAAACCCCCTCCCTAACTGCTTTAACCTCACTCTCCCTTCTATCCCTAGGGGGCCTTCCCCCCCTAACAGGATTCATACCAAAATGACTTATCCTCCAAGAAATTACAAACCAAGGAATAATCACAACAGCAACCATCATAGCCCTATCCGCCCTACTAAGCCTCTACTTCTACTTACGCCTCACCTACGCCATAACCTTAACCCTCTCCCCTCACACCATCAACTCAACCACCCCCTGACGAACACAAGCCAAAAGCCCCACCCTTCTATTATCAATAACCATCATTCTAGCAACATGCCTCCTCCCCCTCACACCCACCATCACAACCATCTTCACCTAGAGACTTAGGATAACATCAGACCATGAGCCTTCAAAGCTCCAAGTAGGAGTGAAAATCTCCTAGTCCCTGACTAAGGCTTGCAGGGATTTATCCCACAACTCCTGGATGCAACCCAGACACTTTAATTAAGCTAAAGCCTCCCTAGATGAGAAGGCCTCGATCCTACAAAATCTTAGTTAACAGCTAAGCGCCCTAACCAGCGAGCATTCATCTACTTCCCCGCCGCCTAAAACGAGGCGGGGAAAGCCCCGGCAGATATTAATCTACGTCTTCAGATTTGCAATCTGATATGAACTTCACTACAGAGCTGGTAAGAAGAGGAATTAAACCTCTATCATCGGAGCTACAATCCGCCGCCTAAACTTTCGGCCACCCTACCTGTGGCAATCACACGTTGATTCTTCTCAACCAATCATAAGGATATTGGCACCCTTTATTTAGTATTTGGGGCCTGAGCAGGAATAGCAGGAACAGCCTTAAGCCTATTAATTCGAGCAGAACTCAGTCAGCCCGGAGCCCTCCTTGGTGATGACCAAATTTATAACGTAATCGTCACCGCACATGCTTTCGTAATAATTTTCTTTATAGTAATACCAATACTAATCGGAGGCTTTGGAAATTGACTAGTACCACTTATACTTGGTGCACCAGACATAGCATTCCCTCGAATAAACAATATAAGCTTCTGACTTCTCCCTCCCTCATTCCTTCTTCTACTAGCCTCCTCCGGAGTCGAGGCCGGAGTAGGGACAGGATGAACGGTGTATCCCCCCTTAGCAGGAAATCTTGCCCATGCAGGGGCATCCGTAGATCTAGCTATTTTTTCACTCCACCTGGCAGGAATCTCATCAATCCTGGGGGCCATTAATTTTATTACCACTATTATTAATATAAAACCCCCTGCAATCTCCCAATACCAAACACCCTTGTTCGTCTGAGCCGTATTGGTCACAGCAGTACTTCTACTCCTATCCCTCCCAGTTCTAGCTGCTGGAATTACAATACTCCTCACAGACCGAAACTTAAACACCACATTCTTTGACCCGGCAGGGGGAGGGGATCCTATCTTGTACCAACACCTATTTTGATTCTTTGGTCATCCCGAAGTATACATCCTCATTCTGCCGGGATTTGGACTTATCTCTCACATTGTAGCGTATTACGCCGGGAAAAAAGAACCTTTTGGGTATATAGGAATGGTTTGAGCCATAATGGCCATCGGCCTACTAGGGTTTATTGTATGAGCCCATCACATGTTCACAGTTGGAATAGATGTAGACACCCGAGCCTATTTTACATCAGCAACAATAATTATTGCCATCCCAACTGGGGTAAAAGTCTTCAGCTGACTTGCCACTTTACATGGAGGCTCTATTAAATGAGACACTCCCCTTCTTTGAGCCCTTGGGTTTATCTTTCTCTTCACAGTCGGGGGTTTAACAGGGATCGTTCTAGCCAACTCCTCATTGGACATTGTACTTCACGACACATACTATGTAGTAGCCCACTTCCACTATGTTCTATCAATAGGAGCTGTCTTTGCTATTATGGCCGCATTCGTCCACTGATTCCCCCTTTTTACAGGATATACACTTCACAGCACATGAACAAAAATCCACTTCGGAGTAATATTCATTGGAGTCAATCTAACCTTTTTCCCACAACACTTTTTAGGATTAGCTGGAATACCTCGACGATATTCCGACTACCCGGACGCCTACACCCTTTGAAATACCGTCTCCTCAATCGGCTCGCTAATCTCGCTAGTCGCTGTTATTGTATTCTTATTCATTATTTGAGAGGCCTTCGCCGCTAAACGAGAAGTAACATCCGTAGAGCTAACCGCAATAAATGTAGAATGACTTCACGGATGCCCACCCCCTTACCACACCTTTGAAGAACCAGCCTTCGTACAAGTGCAAGCAAAATAGCGAGAAAGGAGGGAATCGAACCCCCATAAGATGGTTTCAAGCCAACTACATGGCCATTCTGCCACTTTCTTAAATAAGGCACTAGTAAAACTATTACCCCGCCTTGTCAAGACGGAATCGTGGGTTAAACCCCCGCGTGCCTTACCCCAGAGCTTAATGGCACATCCCTCCCAACTAGGATTGCAAGACGCGGCCTCTCCTGTTATAGAAGAACTTTTACACTTTCATGACCATGCATTAATAATTGTATTTTTAATTAGCACTTTAGTCCTCTATATTCTTGTAGCCATGGTCTCCACCAAACTCACCAATAAATATATTCTAGACTCCCAAGAAATTGAAATTGTATGAACTATCCTGCCTGCTATTATCTTAATCTTAATTGCACTACCCTCCCTACGAATTCTTTACCTGATAGACGAAATTAACGACCCCCACTTGACCATCAAGGCAATAGGACACCAATGATACTGAAGTTATGAATACACCGACTACGAAGACCTCGGATTCGATTCATATATAATCCCCACCCAAGACTTACTACCAGGCCAATTCCGCCTCCTAGAAACAGACCACCGAATAGTAGTTCCCATAGAATCCCCAATTCGCATTCTTGTATCGGCTGAAGATGTTCTTCACTCATGGGCTGTCCCAGCCTTAGGCGTTAAAATAGACGCGGTCCCAGGACGCCTAAACCAAACTGCTTTCATTACATCCCGCCCAGGTGTATTCTATGGACAATGCTCCGAAATTTGCGGGGCAAACCACAGTTTTATACCAATTGTGGTCGAAGCCGTACCCCTCACCCATTTTGAGAACTGATCCTCCCTCATACTTGAAGACGCCTCACTGGGAAGCTAAATAGGGTATAGCATTAGCCTTTTAAGCTAAATATTGGTGGCCCCCAACCACCCCCCAGTGATATGCCACAACTAAACCCTGCCCCTTGATTCATAATTCTAATCTTCTCCTGATTAGTATTCCTAACAGTAATTCCCCCTAAAGTCCTAGCCCATAAATTCAACAACGAACCCACAACAACAAACACCGAAAAACCTAAACCCGAACCCTGAAACTGACCATGACATTAAGCTTCTTCGACCAATTTATAAGCCCCAACTACCTAGGAATTCCCCTTATTGCATTAGCAATTATTCTCCCATGAACATTATATCCCACCCCCACTTCACAATGAGTAAACAACCGAGTTTTAACACTCCAAGGTTGATTCATTAACCGCTTCACCCAGCAAATTTTCACACCCCTAAACCCTAGCGGACACAAATGAGCAACACTACTTACATCTCTAATACTTTTCCTAATCACATTAAATATACTAGGACTCCTCCCCTATACATTCACCCCAACAACCCAACTCTCCCTCAACATAGGACTTGCAGTACCACTTTGACTAGCCACAGTAATCACAGGTATGCGAAACCAACCAACCGCAACACTCGGCCACCTTCTTCCAGAAGGCACCCCAACCCCCCTTATCCCAGTATTAATCATTATCGAAACCATTAGCCTATTCATTCGACCATTAGCACTAGGAGTTCGACTAACCGCCAACCTAACCGCAGGCCACCTATTAATCCAACTAATCGCCACCGCTGTATTCGTGCTACTCCCCATAATACCTACCGTCGCCATTCTCACAGCCACAGTATTATTTCTTCTCACCCTCCTAGAAATCGCTGTAGCTATAATTCAGGCATACGTCTTCGTACTTCTATTAAGCCTATATCTACAAGAAAACATTTAATGGCCCACCAAGCACACGCATACCACATGGTAGACCCCAGCCCCTGACCACTGACTGGAGCAGTTGGCGCCTTACTACTTACATCCGGTACAGCAGTATGATTCCACTTCCACTCAACCACCCTCATAACTATAGGATTCATCCTCACACTACTAACCATGTATCAATGATGACGAGATATTGTACGAGAAGGGACCTTTCAAGGCCACCACACCCCTCCCGTACAAAAAGGACTACGATATGGAATAATTTTATTCATTACATCAGAAGTTTTCTTTTTTGCAGGCTTTTTTTGAGCTTTTTACCACTCAAGCCTGGCCCCCACCCCTGAACTAGGAGGCTGCTGGCCCCCCACAGGAATCACCACCTTAGACCCATTTGAAGTTCCCCTACTAAATACAGCTGTTCTCTTGGCATCCGGAGTAACTGTAACATGAGCCCACCACAGCCTAATAGAAGGAGAGCGAAAACAGGCAATCCAGTCCCTTACCTTAACAATCCTATTAGGCTTCTACTTCACTTTACTACAAGCTCTAGAATACTATGAAGCGCCTTTCACAATCGCAGATGGTGTTTATGGCTCAACCTTCTTCGTAGCTACGGGATTCCACGGCCTTCACGTTATCATTGGATCTTCATTCCTCGCTATCTGCCTCTTACGCCAAATCTTATACCACTTCACCTCAAACCACCATTTCGGATTCGAAGCGGCCGCTTGATACTGACATTTCGTAGACGTAGTATGACTGTTCCTTTACGTCTCCATTTATTGATGAGGATCATAATCTTTCTAGTATAAAAGACAACACAGATGGCTTCCAACCATTTAATCTTGGTTAAACCCCAAGGAAAGATAATGACATTAATCGCAACAATCATAACAATTACTACTCTCTTATCGGGTATCTTAATCCTAGTATCATTTTGACTCCCTCAAATAAACCCGGACACAGAAAAACTCTCCCCATACGAATGCGGCTTCGACCCAACAGGCTCCGCTCGTCTACCATTTTCTCTCCGCTTCTTCTTAGTGGCAATCCTATTCCTATTATTTGACCTAGAAATCGCACTATTACTTCCACTTCCCTGAGCATACCAACTACCCAACCCCCTAATAACCATTACATGAGCCGCCACCATCCTCATCCTTCTAACATTAGGATTAGTATATGAATGACTTCAAGGGGGCTTAGAGTGAGCTGAATAGGAGATTAGTCCAACTAAGACTTCTGATTTCGACTCAGACAACTATGGTTAAAACCCATAATCCCCTTATGACCCCAGCCCACTTCACTTTCAGCGCAACCTTCATCCTAGGCCTCATGGGTCTAGCATTTCACCGAACACACCTCCTCTCCGCCCTCCTCTGTTTAGAAGGAATAATACTATCTTTATTCCTCGCTCTATCCCTTTGAGCGCTTCAAACAGAAATAACAAATTTCTCCTCAATTCCCTTACTACTACTTGCTTTCTCCGCCTGCGAAGCCAGCACCGGCCTGGCCCTACTAGTTGCAACGGCCCGCACTCATGGCACAGACCACCTACAAAACTTAAACCTTCTACAATGCTAAAAATTCTTATTCCAACCTTAATACTGCTACCCACTACCTGATTAACCCCTCCAAAATGAGTATGAACCTCCTCAACATCTCACAGCCTAATCATCGCCATACTCAGCCTCATTTGACTAAACTGAACAACAGAAACAGGATGAACCCTCCCCAACAATTACATAGCAATTGACCCCCTTTCTGCACCCCTCCTAATCCTAACCTGCTGACTCCTCCCCCTTATAATCCTCGCCAGCCAAAACCACACCCAAACAGAACCCATACCCCGCCAACGCACATACATTAGCCTCCTAATCTCTCTACAAGCCCTCCTGATCCTAGCATTCGGAGCTACAGAAGTTATCATATTTTACGTTATATTTGAAGCCACATTAATCCCAACACTCATCATCATCACCCGCTGAGGAAATCAAGCAGAACGATTAAATGCAGGAACCTACTTTCTATTTTATACATTGATAGGATCTCTACCCCTTCTAGTGGCACTTCTAGCCCTCCAAGATTCAACAGGAAGTCTTTCCATAATTACCCTAAACTATAATCAACCATTAACCTTAACCTCCTGAGGCCATAAAATATGATGAGCAGGTTGTTTAATAGCATTCTTAGTAAAAATACCTCTATACGGAGTACACCTGTGACTACCAAAAGCACATGTAGAAGCTCCAATCGCAGGATCAATAGTTCTTGCCGCAGTATTATTAAAATTGGGGGGGTACGGTATAATCCGAATAACCTCTATCCTAGACCCTCTCACTAAAGAAATGGCCTACCCCTTCATTATCCTAGCTCTTTGAGGTATTATTATAACAGGATCAATCTGCTTACGCCAGACAGACCTTAAATCACTAATCGCATACTCTTCAGTAAGCCACATAGGATTAGTAGCAAGCGGCATCCTAATTCAAACCCCATGAGGTCTAACCGGGGCTATCATCCTTATAATTGCTCACGGACTAGTATCATCCGCCCTTTTCTGTTTAGCAAACACCAGCTACGAACGAACTCACAGCCGAACAATAATCCTAGCACGCGGACTTCAAACCCTATTCCCACTTACAACCTCCTGATGATTTATCGCCAACTTAGCCAATCTGGCACTCCCCCCCCTACCTAATCTTATAGGAGAAATTATAATCATTACAACCCTATTTAACTGATCCCCATGAACTCTTATTCTCACCGGACTAGGAACATTAATCACAGCAGGATATTCTCTTTATATATTCTTAATTACACAACGAGGCCCCCTACCCACCCACATTATCGGCCTCACCCCCTACCACACACGAGAACATTTACTAATCGCCCTCCACATAGCCCCCGTCATCCTACTCGTCCTAAAACCCGAACTCATATGAGGCTGATTTTACTGCAGACATAATTTAAAAAAAATGCTGGATTGTGATTCCAAAAACAGAGGTTTAAACCCTCTTGTCCGCCGAGGGAGGCACGAAGCAATAAAGACTGCTAATCTTTACCCCCGCAGTTAAACTCTGCGGCTCAACTCGGCCTCTGAAGGATAACAGCCATCCGTTGGTCTTAGGAACCAAAAACCCTTGGTGCAATCCAAGCAGAAGCTATGCAAACCACACTTATTCTAACATCCTCCCTAATACTAATCTTTGCACTCCTAGCATATCCGATCATTACAACAATTAACCCAACACCAAAAGCCCAAAACTGAGCCACCACCCACGTTAAAGCAGCAGTAAGCCTCGCATTCCTAATTAGCCTGATCCCCCTCCTCATCTTCCTAGACCAAGGCCTAGAAACAACCACTACAAGTTGACACTGAATAAACACCTCAACCTTCAACATCAATATTAGCCTAAAATTCGACACCTACTCAATCATCTTTACCCCCATTGCCTTATATGTTACCTGATCCATCCTTGAATTCGCTTCATGATATATACACAAAGACCCAAATATAAGTCGATTCTTTAAATATTTACTAATATTTTTAATTGCAATAATCATTTTAGTCACAGCCAACAACATATTTCAACTTTTTATCGGATGAGAAGGAGTAGGAATCATATCATTCTTACTAATCGGCTGATGACATGGTCGAGCCGACGCTAACACTGCCGCCCTCCAAGCCGTTATCTATAATCGCGTCGGAGACATTGGATTAATCATGACAATAGCCTGATTCGCCATAAACCTTAATTCATGAGAAATACAACAAATCTTCTCCCTATCACACGATATAGATATAACCCTCCCCCTACTAGGAGCAATTATCGCTGCCACAGGGAAATCAGCACAATTTGGACTTCACCCATGACTACCCTCTGCCATAGAAGGCCCCACACCTGTCTCCGCACTATTACACTCAAGCACTATAGTTGTAGCCGGAATCTTCCTCCTCATCCGCCTTCACCACCTCACTCAATCTAATCAAGCAGCTCTCACCATTTGCCTCTGCCTCGGAGCACTAACCACCCTATTTACCGCAACATGCGCCTTAACCCAAAACGACATCAAAAAAATCGTAGCATTCTCAACCTCAAGCCAATTAGGGTTAATAATAGTCACCATTGGGCTAAACCAACCACAACTAGCCTTCCTCCACATTTGCACACATGCATTCTTCAAAGCAATACTATTCTTATGCTCAGGCTCTATTATCCATAGCCTAAACGATGAACAGGACATCCGAAAAATAGGAGGCCTTCATAACCTAGCACCCTTTACTTCTACTTGTTTAACTATCGGGAGCCTCGCCCTCACAGGCACTCCCTTCCTAGCAGGCTTCTTCTCTAAAGACGCAATCATCGAAGCCCTGAACACCTCCCACATCAACGCCTGAGCCCTCATCCTCACACTTATTGCAACCTCCTTCACAGCCATCTATAGCTTCCGTGTCGTATTCTTTGTTACAATGGGCACTCCCCGATTCCTACCATTTTCCCCAATCAACGAAAACGACCCTATAGTTATTAACCCCATCAAACGCCTCGCTTGAGGAAGCATTGTAGCAGGACTAATCCTAACTTCAAACATCACCCCGACAAAAACACCCATTATAACAATACCCCCCACACTAAAACTAGGAGCTCTTATTGTCACAATCATTGGCTTTCTTGTAGCCATAGAACTAGCCACCCTCACCTCCAAACAATTTAAACCAATTCCCACCACAAAGCCCCACAACTTCTCAAATATACTAGGCTATTTCCCAACAACAATGCACCGCCTAGCCCCAAAAATAAACCTGATCCTAGGACAAACAATAGCAAACCAAATAACTGACCAAACATGACTCGAAATCTCAGGCCCAAAAGGATTAGCCTCCACTCAACTAAAAATATCAACTATAACAAGCGACACTCAACAAGGCCTTATCAAAACATACCTAATAACACTCCTCATCACCCTTAGCCTCGCAGTTCTCATAATCTTAAACTAAACAGCCCGCAACGCCCCCCGACTCCGCCCACGAACAAGCTCTAACACCACAACCAAGGCCAGTAACAAAGCCCAAGCACAAATAACAATTACAGCCCCCCCTACAGAATAAATTACAACCACCCCTATGTCATCACGAACAACAAAAAACTCCTTACAAGTACTTAAAAACTCACCATACCCATAATAAACCGGAATAACACAAACCCCTACATAAATTAACCCCACCCCATAAAGCACCACTGACATAAAAACAGCAATCTCAGATCAATCTTCAGGAAAAAGATCAGCAGCCAACCCAGAAGAGTAAACAAACACAACTAACATTCCCCCTAAATAAATCAAAAATAAAACCAAAGCTAAAAAAGGCATTCCATATACCGCTAACACGCCACAAACAGACCCAGAAGCAAACACCAACCCAAAAGCCCCAAAATAAGGTGCCGGATTGGACGCCACCCCCACCATCGCCACAACCATCCCTAACATTCATATAATAGCAAGATAAGACATAATTTCCACCCGGACTCTAACCGGAACCAATGACTCGAAAAACCACCGTTGTTATTCAACTATAGAAACCCTAATGGCAAGCCTACGAAAAACCCACCCCCTATTAAAAATCGCCAACGATGCACTAGTAGACCTCCCAGCCCCATCCAACATCTCAGCCTGATGAAACTTCGGATCACTACTGGGACTATGCCTCCTATCACAAATCCTAACAGGACTCTTCCTAGCCATACATTATACCTCCGACATTGCTACCGCATTCTCCTCCGTTACACACATCTGCCGCGACGTAAACTACGGATGACTTATTCGGAACATACACGCAAACGGCGCCTCTTTCTTCTTTATTTGCATCTACGCACACATTGCCCGAGGACTCTACTACGGCTCCTATCTCTACAAAGAAACATGAAATATTGGAGTAGTTCTTCTCCTTTTGACAATAATAACAGCTTTCGTAGGCTACGTCCTACCTTGAGGCCAAATATCATTCTGAGGGGCAACTGTCATTACCAACCTACTCTCCGCTGTACCTTACGTAGGAGACATTCTAGTCCAATGAATCTGAGGAGGGTTTTCCGTAGACAATGCAACCCTAACCCGATTCTTTGCCTTCCATTTCCTATTCCCCTTCGTAATTGTTGGAGTAACTTTCCTACACCTATTATTCCTTCATGAAACCGGATCAAACAATCCAGCAGGACTAAACTCAGACGCCGATAAAATCTCATTCCACCCCTACTTCTCATACAAAGACCTACTAGGCTTTGTAATTATACTTTTAGGACTTACATCCCTCGCCCTATTTTCCCCCAATCTCCTAGGAGACCCAGATAACTTCACACCCGCCAACCCCTTAGTCACCCCCCCACACATTAAACCAGAATGATACTTCTTATTCGCATACGCCATTCTACGCTCGATTCCAAATAAACTAGGAGGAGTCCTAGCCTTATTATTCTCCATCCTAGTGCTGATAGTAGTCCCTATCCTTCACACCTCAAAACAACGAGGCCTCACATTTCGTCCCCTAACACAACTCCTATTCTGAATCCTAGTCGCAGATGTTATCATCCTTACATGAATTGGAGGCATGCCAGTAGAACACCCATTCATCATCATCGGACAAATTGCATCAACGCTTTACTTCACCCTATTCCTAATCCTTGCCCCTCTAGCAGGATGATTAGAAAATAAAGCCCTAGAATGAAACTGCCCCAGTAGCTTAACTTAAAGCGCCGGTCTTGTAATCCGGAGATCGGAGGTTAAAATCCCCCCTGAGGCCAGAGAAAAAAGATTTTAACTTCCACCTCTAACTCCCAAAGCTAGAATTCTAAACTAAACTATTCTCTGATCTATATTCAGATAGTAATCTAAATATGCGATAATCTAAGTTTGCATTACAGTCTTTTTGCAAAGTATATGTCATTTGTAAATAATGTAAAAAACATGGACTTGCAGATACTTTTATTATTTCTCATTTTAATGGGGATAAAACATCCACCAATGTGTTAAAATACATGACAGTTACACATCTTGCTTCACTAAATATTTGTAAGCAGGCATGTATATGCATTATTATACATATATATATATGGTATAGTACATATATGCATTATTATACATATATATATGGTATAGTACATATATGCATTATTATACATATATATATGGTATAGTACATATATGCATTATTATACATATATATATGGTATAGTACATATATGCATTATTATACATATATATATGGTATAGTACATACTATGTATTATCACCATTCATTTATTTCAACCAAACAAGTAATAAATATTATTAAGACATGCATAACCCATTATCTTAAGATTCAGAATATAGTGGACCTCAAATAACAAGTGGAGTATTCCCCATTATATTAATTGAAACATTTTCCATGCGTTACTCAATATTACTTGGCACTCCTATATTTAATGTAGTAAGAAACCACCAACCAGCTTATATAAAAGCATATCATGAATGATAAGATCAGGGACAATAATCGTGGGGGTTTCACAATATGAATTATTTCTGGCATTTGGTTCCTATTTCAGGGCCATATTATTCTTAATCCTCTCATTAATGAATTATATCTGACATAAGTTAATGGTAGAGTACTAATGGTTCTTTACCCCACATGCCGAGCGTTCATTTATATGCATTTGGTATCTTTTTTTCCGGGTCACTTTCACTTGGCATTTGGCGACTCCTTCCTAATGTTAACCGACAGGGTTGAACATTTTCTTGCCTACAACTGCTAACTGTTCAATACTTCACCAACATTGATAGAAGAACCACATAAGTGATATCAGGTGCATAAGTATCTATCTCTACTCCACACTTTCCTGTATACAGTGTCCCCCTCTTTTTTAACGTGAAGGTATTCGCGCGACAAACCCCCTTTCCCCCTTACGCCGAGAGAATCTTATTTATTCCTGTCAAACCCCAAAAGCAGGGAAGATCCGACCTGGCGCCTCAACAAGTTTCGATATGCGTTGACTATACAGTGTGTCACTAGTGCGTCACACTATTAA